CGGTGGAGTTGTAAAAATGGCTCAATAGGGACGAGATAGAGCTAGGTTGTTGTATCTATAGATACTCGCGAGCATAAAGCTGTGTGTCAGTATTTAAAGCTGGTATCTAGTGGGTTTGGTGATTTATATGTGAGTTCTATTTAGGCCTTATATTCTGGTATATGCTTAGTCTTGTTTTTGGGGTTTGGCAGGACACCAATAGGTATATATTCACACTATAGGGTTAACGGGGGGTAAGGGGGGTTTGGTTAAGCTAGTTATTTATCTATTTAACATATGCGTGTATGCGTGTATGCGCGTGTGCGTATACGTGAGTGTACGTACGTGTGTGCGTGCGTATACGTGGGTGTACGTACGTACGTGTGTGCGTGCGTATACGTGGGTGTACGTACGTACATGTGTGCGTGCGTATACGTGGGTGTACGTACGTACATGTGTGCGTGCGTATACGTGGGTGTACGTACGTACATGTGTGCGTGCGTATACGTGGGTGCGCGTATGTGCGTCCGGTTGAGGCCTTAGGGTTTGAGTAGTATGTCCCGTAACCATTGACTGAATTACACCTGTCTAGTAAGGTGTGAGCCCCCGCATAGTGAATAAGTCCAGCTACATAATATCTGACTGAGTCGAGACTTTTAAGTCATAGCTGAGTCATAGCAAGCTCGACCCCCCCAAATAAAAAGATACCAAATGCATGACACCACAGTTATGTGTGATCATGGGCTGATTAGTCATTAGTCCATCGAGATGTCCTATTGGAGACAACTGTAGGATTGGCGTTAAGATCCACATGGCCCTGAGGTAAGAACCAGATGCCAGGTATAATTCCAGAATAGAAACCCCCACGTTGAAATGGGCCCGGAGCGAGAAGAGATTCACGTTCAGGCAAGGATTGATGGTTTCTCGAGGCTAGGTAATTAAGCTCTTCGGACAGTTGAGGTCCATAGAGGAACAGTTGAAGAATAGTGATTATGCACGATATATATATATAATGTCTTATGTAATATTATAGATATATGTACATGCCTAATATTCATGGGGACAAGCAGTTAATGCACGATATACATAGTATATATTAAATAACATATAGTGTACGTATCGTACACTGGTTATAGGTGGAGCGTGCTGGGTAAGCACGGTGCCATGTTGTGCGATATATGAATATAGGGATTGTAGGGTAGGATTGTGGTATTGCAGGGAATAGTTTAAGGAGAACTTCAGCTTTGGGTGCTGATGGTGGAGCTTTTGCTTCTTCCTTGAAGTCTTAGGGAGGGTTAGTGATCTCCTTTTCTGGTTTACAAGACCAGGGTATTTTATATACTACAAAGACTCTTCATTTTAGGAGTTGGTTTTCGATGGTTCCGGAGATGGGTATGAGGATTAGGATGATAGAGAAGTATAGGATGGAGGCTAGTTGTCCGATAGTGATGAATGGGTATTCTACCGGCTGTCCTCCGATTCATGTTAGGGCTAACAGGTCTGCTACTAGAAGTCAGAATAGACATTGGCTGAGTGGTCGGAACATTATGCCTCGTTGGTTTGAGGTATGGAGTAGTGGTACGATGGCTAGGATTATGATGGATAGCACGAGGGCTAGTACTCCTCCTAGTTTGTTGGGGATGGATCGGAGGATTGCGTATGCGAATAAGAAGTATCACTCGGGCTTGATGTGTGGTGGCGTGTTCAATGGGTTGGCTGGGGTGTAGTTGTCTGGATCTCCTAGAAGGTCTGGTGAGAATAGGACTAGGGTTATGAGTACTATAAGTATGATTAGGAGTCCTAAGATGTCTTTAATAGTATAGTATGGATGGAATGGAATTTTGTCCGAGTCTGATGAGATTCCCGAGGGGTTGTTAGATCCTGTTTCGTGTAGAAATAGGAGGTGTACTGCTGCGAGAGCGGAGATAATAAATGGCAGGACGAAGTGGAATGCGAAGAATCGTGTTAGGGTGGCTTTGTCTACTGAGAATCCACCTCAGATTCACTCTACTAGATTGGTCCCAATGTAGGGGATTGCTGATAGTAGGTTGGTGATAACTGTGGCGCCTCAAAATGATATTTGACCTCATGGTAATACGTAACCTATGAAGGCGGTTGCTATTACTGTAAATAGCAGAAGAATTCCAATATTTCATGTTTCTATGAAAGTATAAGAGCCATAGTATATGCCTCGGCCTACATGCATAAATAGGCAAATGAAGAATATAGAGGCTCCATTAGCGTGTATGTATCGGATGATTCAGCCATAGTTGACGTCACGGCAAATATGGGTTACTGATGAAAAGGCGGTTGTTGTGTCTGATGTATAGTGTATGGCTAGGAATAAGCCTGTTAAAATCTGTAGAACAAGACATACCCCTAAGAGAGAGCCGAAGTTTCATCAGGCTGAGATATTGGATGGGGCAGGGAGGTCAATGAACGATTCGTTAACGATCTTGATTAGTGGATGCGATTTGCGAATGTTGGTCATTAAATTCTTATAGTTGAAATACAACGATGGTTTTTCATATCATAGGTCATGGTTAGATTCCATGTGGGAATAATGATAATATACATTGTATTTATTTTAAGTACTATTTTTGTGGTTAGCTTTGTTAGTTTCTCTTCAAAGCCTTCGCCTATTTATGGGGGTATTGGTTTAATTGTAGCGGGTGGTGTTGGTTGTGGAATTGTTCTAAGTTTTGGTGGTTCTTTCTTAGGTTTAATGGTGTTTTTAATTTATTTAGGAGGCATGCTTGTGGTGTTCGGTTATACTACGGCTATGGCTACTGAGCCTTACCCTGAGGCCTGATCTTCTAATAAGGCTGTGCTAGGAGCTTTAATTACGGGAGTGTTGTCGGAGCTTTTAATGGCTTGTTATATTTTAGAAGATGAAGATGCTGAAGTTGTTTTTGGTTTTAATGGTGCGGGTGATTGGGTGATTTATGACACTGGTGATTCAGGTTTCTTCAGTGAGGAGGCTATGGGAATTGCTGCTTTATATAGCTATGGGACTTGGTTGGTTATTGTTACTGGATGGTCCTTGCTTACTGGTGTATTGGTTATTATGGAAATTACTCGTGGAAATTAATTAGTAGAATGCTGAGGATTATTGTAATTATAAAGGAAAGGAAATATAGTTTAATTAGTCCTTTTTGGTTTGATACGGTAGAAGATGATTTTATTTGGAAATATGAAATGGTTTTGGGTATTACATTTTCTAGTCAGATAGCGTCTAGCAGTATTGATGCGGATTTTTGGCTTATGCTGAGGTTGACTGATGGCAGGGAGCGGTGTATGATAATTGGGAAGTAGCCCAGTAGGTTAGAGAATTTGAAGAGGTTTGATGGGTAGTTGAATTTTAGGTTTTTAGTAACTAGATTGAGTTCTAGGGCCAGGATGAAGCCTATAATAGTTACGGCTAGGGCTGTCAGTTTTAGGTGGTTGGGTATAGTTATTTGTGGAACATTTATCGGGGGGATGTTGAAGGAGATTAGGTATCCTGCGAAGATACTTCCGATTAGTAGGCGTTTAATTGAGTTTGTTAGTAAAGGGTTATTTTCATTGATTAGGACTATAGGGTTGAAGCGGGGTTGTCCTAGAAGTGCGAAAAACATAATTCGAGTGCTGTAGATGGCGGTCAAAGATGTGGCAATAAGGGTTATTAGTAGGGCTCAGGCGTTGGTATACGACGTGTTGGCGGTTTCGATGATTAGGTCTTTGGAGTAGAACCCGGTTAGGAAGGGTATTCCTGTGAGTGCGAGGCTTCCTACAATGAGGGATGTGGTGGTGAATGGTATTGACTTATATAGGCCCCCTATTTTTCGGATGTCTTGTTCGTCGTTTAGGTTGTGGATAATTGATCCGGAGCATATGAATAACATGGCTTTGAAGAAGGCGTGTGTGCAGATATGTAGGAATGCGAGGTGGGGTTGATTAATGCCGATTGTTACGATTATAAGTCCGAGTTGACTTGAGGTGGAGAAAGCTACGATTTTTTTGATGTCATTTTGTGTCAGAGCACATATGGCTGTAAATAGGGTTGTAATAGCCCCCAAGCATAGGGTCAAGGTTTGAATTATTTTGTTTTGTTCTATGAGGGGGTAGAAGCGGATTAATAGGAATACCCCTGCTACCACTATTGTGCTTGAGTGGAGTAGAGCGGATACGGGTGTGGGTCCTTCTATGGCAGATGGTAGTCACGGATGTAGTCCAAATTGGGCGGATTTACCGGTGGCTGCTAGGAGCAGGCCGATTAGTGGGGTGTTTAGATTTTCATATTGTATAATGAAGATTTGTTGGAAGTCTCATGCGTTTGTGTTGGACAGGAATCATGCTATTGCTATAATAAATCCTACGTCTCCAATGCGGTTATAGAGAATTGCTTGGAGGGCGGCGGTATTAGCGTCTGTTCGGCCATATCATCACCCGATGAGGAGGAATGATATAATACCCACTCCTTCTCATCCAATGAATAGTTGGAATAGATTGTTAGCAGTTACTAAGATAATTATAGTGATAAGGAATATGAGAAGGTATTTGAAGAATCGGTTAATGTAAGGGTCTGCATGCATATATCATATTGAGAATTCTATGATTGACCATGTAACGAATAGTGCTACTGGTACAAAGATAATTGAGAAGTAGTCTAGCTTGAAGCTCATGGAAAGCTTTAGGGTTTGGATTGATAGTCAGTGTCAGTTAGAGATGATTGCTTCTTGTCCAGAGTTGATAAAGATTATTGCTGGGATTATACTAGTAATGAAGGCATAGGAAATTGTAGTTTTTACATAGCTGGGGTACAGATTATTTTTGTATGCTTTAGTGCTGGTCACCATGATAGGTAATAACAACATGAATATGGTGGTTAGTGTTAGGGAAGTGGATATATTTATTACTTTTATTTGGAGTTGCACCAATTTTTTGGTTCCTAAGACCAATGGATCACTTCTATCCTATAAAAGTTGAAAAAGCCATGTTGTTAGACATGGGAGCATGAATTAGCAGTTCTTGCATACTTTTTCAGTAAATAAGAAGATTCAAACTTCTATTGTTAGGTCCACAACCTAAAGTTTTTTGTTAAACTATATTTACAGTAAAGGGGGCCTAAGATGACTTTGGGTTTAAGTGATAAAAGTGCGAGTGGAAGTAGGTGGAGTGCTATTAGAGCATTTTCCCGTGTGAATGATGGTTTAATATTTTTGGTGTGGTATGTGTTTTTTCCTCGTTGGGTTGTGATTAGTATGTAGAGGGAGTATAGGGCCGTGATGATAATATTTGTTCCTATGAGGATGATGGTAGCGTTTGATCATGAAAAGGAGGCCATAATTACGAATAGCTCTCCAATTAGATTAATCGATGGGGGTAGGGCTAGATTCGCGAGACTGGCTAGTAGTCATCAGGCAGCTATTAGGGGAAGCAGGGTTTGTAGGCCTCGTGCTAGGATTATCGTTCGGCTGTGTACTCGCTCATAGTTTGAGTTTGCGAGACAGAATAATATGGAGGATGTTAATCCGTGAGCAACTATCAGAGCTGTTGCCCCTATATAGCTTCATGGTGTTTGGATGAGGACTGCTACGATAACTAGGGCTATGTGACTTACAGATGAGTATGCGATTAGCGACTTTAGATCAGTTTGGCGTAGACAAATTGAACTTGTTATAATTATTCCCCATAGGGATAGTATTAGGAAAGGATAGGCTATTTGGTTTGTTAGGGGGTTAAGCAGTGTTGTAATGCGTATTATTCCATATCCCCCTAGTTTTAGGAGTACTGCGGCCAGAACTATTGATCCGGCGATTGGGGCTTCTACATGTGCTTTGGGTAGTCAGAGATGTAGTCCATATAGGGGTATCTTTACTATAAATGCTATTATACATGCTAGTCATATAAAGATGTTGGATCATGTAGTGGATATTGGCTTGTTTCAATATTGTATAATAAGGAAGTTTAGGGATCCTGAGGTGTTTTGGATGTACAATAGTGCAACTAGAAGTGGTAGTGATCCTACGAGAGTATAAAATAGGAAGTAAAGTCCTGCGTTTAATCGCTCTGTTTGGTTACCTCACCGAGTGATAATGATTAAAGTGGGAATCAGTGTGGCTTCAAATAGAATGTAAAATATAATTAGTTCTGTGGAGGTGAAGGTTATGATTAGAAGTAGTTGTAGGGTAATTAGTATTGTGATGTACAGCTTTTTTCGAGTTAGAGTTTCTTTCGATAAGTGGGATTGGCTGGCTGTGATTATTAGTGGGAGCAGTCATGTTGTTAGTGCTAGTAAGGGAGCTGACAGAGAGTCTGAAAAAAATAGGAGTGAAAAGTTTAGGCTGTTATCACTAGGTTGGTTGAGGTATATAAGACTGATGAGGCTGATTAGTAGGCTGTAGGCTGTGGAGTTGATTCAGATTATATTAGGTTTGGATAGTCATGTTAGCGGGACTAGTATGATTGTTGGTAAGATAATTTTTAGCATTGTAGAAGATTTAAGTTTTGTACGTAGTCATTTCCGTAGGTGTTGGATACCATTACCAGTAAGGATAGGCCTAGTGCTGCTTCGCAGGCAGCAAACACTAGCAGAATGATGGGAGTCATGCTTGCTAGTGTGAAATGGTTACTGAGGATAATCAAAGTGATTATGATAAATAGGGATAGCATCATGCCTTCCAAGCATAGGAGGGAGGACATTAGGTGAGACCGGTAAATTAGTAGACCTAGAAGGGATGTGACAAAGGCTAGAAAAATGTTAATATATACAATAGACATTTGATAATTGTAGCGTTAACTACAATCTAATGAGTCGAAATCATTTATTTTGGTTTAAACTAATTATCATATTCGGTTCATTCTAGTCCTTTTTGAGTTCATTCATAAGCTAGGCTTGCGGCTAGGAGTAAAATTAATAGCAATGCTATTGTAAGTATAGTTGATAGGTCATTTGTCTGTGAAGCTCAGGGTAAGGGGAGAAGAAGTGCGATTTCTAGGTCAAATAGTAGGAATGTGATGGCAATTAGGAAGAATTTTATAGAGAAGGGTAGGCGGGCAGATCCTATTGGGTCAAATCCGCATTCATATGGACTCGCTTTTTCCGCGTATGGGTTTAGTTGAGGTAGTCAGAATGCGATTAATACAAGTAGTGCGGATAGCGCTGTGTTGACGAGTAGGGCTAGTATTATATTTATTATTTCTTTTCGGGTTACACCGAAACTAATTGATTGGAAGTCAATTGTACTGATTAATACTAAAGAAATATGATCCTCATCAATAAATGGATACGTATAGGAATAGTCATACTACATCTACGAAGTGTCAATATCAGGCAGCAGCTTCGAATCCGAAGTGGTGGTTAGATGTGAAGTGGAATTTTAGTTGGCGAAGGAAGCAGACGATAAGGAAAGTAGACCCAATAATTACGTGTAGTCCGTGAAATCCTGTGGCTATGAAGAAAGTAGAACCATACACTCCGTCTGAAATGGTAAATGTTGTTTCATAGTATTCTGAGGCTTGAAGTAGGGTAAAGTATACACCTAAGGAGATGGTAATAAACAGGGCTTGAAGCATATGTTTTCGATTACCCTCTATCAGGCTATGGTGGGCTCAGGTGATGGATACTCCGGAGGCTAATAGTACAGATGTGTTGAGTAGTGGGACTTCTAAGGGGTTGAGAGGGGTGATGCCTGTGGGAGGTCAGCAGCCTCCTAGCTCTGGGGTAGGGGCAAGGCTTGAATGGTAAAAGGCTCAGAAGAAGCCTGCAAAGAAGAACACTTCTGAGATAATAAATAAGACTATTCCGTATCGTAGTCCTTTTTGGACGATGGGTGTGTGGTGGCCTTGAAATGTGCTTTCTCGGACAATGTCTCGTCATCATTGATATATAGTTAGAATATTGGTAAATATACCTAGGGTCAGTAGTGCTGTTGAGTTGAAGTGAAATCATATGGCTAGTCCTGAAGTTATTAGAAGAGCTGATAGGGCCCCTGTGAGTGGTCATGGGCTTGGATTTACTATATGATATGCATGGGTTTGGTGGGTCATTATGTGTTATCATGTAGGTATAGGCTCACTAGTAATGTGAACACGTAAGCTTGAATTAGAGCCACAGCGAATTCAAGGATTGTTAGTAAGACAAGAATAATGAAGGTGATGAGGGCAATGGAAGTACTGATATTTATTAAGGCTAAGGTAGCCCCTCCGATTAAGTGAATTAATAGGTGGCCTGCAGTAATGTTAGCCGTAAGCCGTACGGCTAGGGCTATTGGTTGGATGAACAGGCTAATAGTCTCGATAATTACGAGTATTGGAATTAGTGGTAGGGGTGTTCCTTGGGGTAGAAAGTGGGCCAAGGATGATTTTGTCTTATACCGGAACCCTGTGATTACTGTGCCGGCTCATAGGGGGATAGCCATTCCTAGATTTATTGATAGTTGTGTTGTGGGTGTAAATGAATGTGGGAGGAGTCCTAGTAGGTTGGTTGAACCAATGAATAGAATCAGGGATATTAATATTAGGGCCCATGTTTGTCCTTTGTGGTTGTGGATGGCTAGTATTTGTTTTGATGTTAATTGAACTAGTCATTGTTGAAGTGAGATCAGGCGGTTATTGATTAGCCGGCTTGGTGAGGGGAATATAATACTTGGGAACATAACGATAAGGACTACGATAGGGAGTCCTATTATTGTTGGGGTAGTGAAAGAGGCGAATAGATTTTCGTTCATTTTTTTTCTCAAGGGGTTGACTGTTTTAGTGGGGTTAAGGATTTAGGTTCCGGATTTGACGGATATAAGTGTTTTGATAATTTTAGTTGGAATACAATGAATAGTGTAATAGTTATTGACACAATAGTAATGAATCAGGTTGATGTGTCTAGTTGTGGCATATCATTAAGGGGAGGTCAAACTCCCAGTCTTTAACTTAAAAGGTTAATGCTTATTTAGCTTCTTAATGAGGTTATAGTACGGATGTTGATCATTTCTCGAAGTGTGCTAGTGGAATTAGTTCGAGTACGATGGGTATAAAGCTGTGGTTTGAGCCACAGATTTCTGAGCATTGGCCGTAATATAGTCCAGGCCGAGTGCCTATAAGGGTTGTTTGATTTAGTCGTCCTGGAATAGCGTCAGTTTTTAGGCCTAATGATGGTACGGCTCATGAGTGTAGTACGTCTTCTGATGAGATTAACATTCGAATAGTTATTTCTATGGGTAAAATTACCCGGTTGTCTACTTCTAGCAGTCGTAATTCTCCAGGTTTTAGCTCTTGAGTGGGTACTATATAAGAGTCAAAGTTTAGGTCTTCATAATCTGTATATTCATAGCTTCAGTATCATTGGTGTCCTATAGTTTTTACTGTTAGAGAGGGGTTATTAATCTCGTCCATTATGTACAGGATTCGTAGGGAGGGTAGTGCGATAAGAATCAAAATGATAGCGGGCAGGATTGTTCAGACAGTCTCTACCTCTTGGGCGTCTATTGTACTTGTATGTGTGAGTTTAGTTGTTAGTATTAGTGAGATGATGTATAGTACCAGAGAGCTGATTAGGAACACAATTATTAGTGTATGATCATGGAAATGTAAGAGTTCTTCTATAATGGGGGACGTAGCATCTTGAAATCCTAGTTGGAATGGGTATGCCATAGAGATACAAAGGGTTTGAACCTATAATTTAACTTTGACAAAGTTATGTAATTTTTTACTAGTACCTCCCCATTGAGAAAGACATAGTGGTTATGACATTGGCTTGAAACCAATTTTAGGGGGTTCGACTCCTTCCTTTCTTATTTTAAGACCACATAAGTTGGTTCTTCAAATGTGTGATATGGGGGAGGACACCCGTGTAGTCATTCGAGATTAGTATTGATTATCTCAACTATTGCCACCTCTCGTTTAGATGCGAATGCTTCTCACACTATAAAGACTATTAATATTACTGCTGTCAGTGAAATAAAAGAGCCTATTGAGGAGATTGCATTTCAGGTTGTGTAGGCATCTGGGTAATCAGAATAACGTCGAGGTATCCCGGACAGTCCAAGAAAGTGCTGTGGGAAAAATGTTATATTGACGCCTACAAACATAATTGTGAAGTGAGCTTTTGCTCAAGTATCGTCTAGAGTGTATCCTGAGAATAGAGGGAATCAGTGAACGAAGCCCCCTATAATGGCGAATACAGCCCCCATTGATAGTACATAGTGGAAGTGAGCTACTACATAGTATGTGTCGTGGAGGACGATATCTAGTGAAGAATTAGCTAGTACGATACCTGTTAGTCCACCTACTGTGAAGAGGAAAATAAAGCCCAGGGCTCATAGCATAGCAGGGGATCATTTGATATTGCCTCCGTGAAGGGTGGCGAGTCAGCTGAATACTTTTACTCCGGTGGGGATAGCAATAATTATTGTGGCTGATGTGAAATATGCTCGTGTGTCRACGTCTATTCCTACTGTGAATATATGGTGGGCTCATACAATAAAACCTAGAAAGCCGATGGATATTATCGCTCAGACCATCCCTATATAGCCAAAAGGTTCTTTTTTGCCTGAATAGTACGTAACAATGTGAGAGATTATACCAAAACCCGGTAAAATTAGGATATAGACTTCAGGGTGACCAAAGAATCAGAATAGGTGTTGGTACAGGATTGGGTCCCCTCCCCCAGCGGGATCAAAGAATGTAGTGTTCAGATTTCGATCTGTCAGTAGCATTGTAATGCCAGCTGCTAGTACGGGTAGTGATAAGAGTAATAGTACGGCTGTGATTAGTACGGATCAAACGAATAGAGGTGTTTGATATTGAGATATGGCTGGTGGTTTTATGTTAATGATTGTTGTGATAAAGTTGATTGCCCCTAGAATGGAAGAAACACCCGCAAGGTGAAGAGAAAAAATAGTTAGGTCTACGGATGCTCCTGCATGGGCTAGGTTACCAGCCAAGGGCGGATATACCGTTCATCCAGTTCCTGCTCCTGCTTCCACTATTGATGATGCTAGAAGAAGTAGAAAGGATGGGGGGAGGAGTCAAAAACTCATATTGTTCATCCGAGGGAATGCCATATCGGGTGCCCCAATTATTAGTGGCACTAGTCAATTCCCAAAGCCACCGATCATGATTGGTATGACCATAAAGAAGATTATTACAAATGCATGGGCAGTAACAATTACATTATAAATTTGGTCATCTCCAAATAGAGAGCCCGGCTGGCCAAGTTCGGCTCGAATTAGGAGACTAAGGCCAGTTCCCACTATACCAGCTCAGGCTCCGAATAGAAGATACAGGGTGCCAATATCTTTATGGTTGGTAGAGAACAATCAACGATTTATGAACATAGGTAAAATGGCTGAGTAAGCATTAGACTGTAAATCTAAAGACAGAGGTTTGAGCCCTCTTTTTGCCAGGCTCTGTGGTGAAATATCATATTGAATTGCAAATTCAAAGGAGCAGCTTCGACGCTGCCGGGGCTTCTCCCGCCTTTTTTCCCCTAGGCGGCGGGAGAAGTAGATTGAAGCCAGTTGATTAGGGTTTTTAGCTGTTAACTAAAATTTCGTGGGATGGAAGCCCACCAATCTAGTAAGGGCTTAGCTTAATTAAAGCGTTTGATTTGCATTCAATTGATGTGAGATAGGTTCTTGCAGTCCTTAAGGTTGTTTTGCAGGGATTAAATCTATGTGATTTGCTTAGGGCTTTGAAGGCTCTTGGTCTGATTTAACCTAAATCCCTAGTCCAGAATTGATAGAAGTGGTGTGATTGGGAGTAGTATAGTTGAGATTACAGTTAGTGGGGATAGGAGAGTTATTTTCTTTGTGTTGTCGAATTTTCATTTTATTATTATGTTGTTTGTTGAAGGGAATATGGTGAGTGTTGTGGTATATGTGAGTCGTATGTAGAAGTACAAGTTAAGTAGTGCTGTGATTGCTAGTAGGGTTGGTACAATAATTATTTCGTTTTTGGTGAGTTCTTGGATGATTATTCATTTTGGTATAAATCCTGATAATGGGGGGAGCCCTCCTAGGGAGAGTATTAGGGTTAGGATTAGTGAGGTGATTAGAGGTGCTTTATTTCATGTTTGTGCTAGTGAAAGGGTTGTTGTGGAGGAGTTATATATGAATAATATGAAGGTGGTTGATGTTATGGTGATGTAGATTATTAGGTTTAGAATCATTATTGTGGGGTTATATAGTGTGATAGCTGCTATTCATCCTATGTGAGCGATTGAGGAGTATGCTAGGATTTTTCGTAGTTGTGTTTGGTTTAGTCCCCCTCATCCTCCGATTAGGACGGATGCGATGGCTATTGGTAGTAGTAGTTTTGGGTTGATGGTTGGTGAGATTTGGTAGAGGATTGATAGGGGTGCGATTTTTTGTCATGTTAGCAGGATTAAGCCTGAGGATATATGGATTCCTTGTGTAACTTCTGGTACTCAGAAGTGGAATGGGGCTAAGCCTAGTTTTATGGCTAGGGCAATGGTTATTATGGCTGATGCCGCGGGACATAGGGTTTTTGATATGGTTCATTGTCCGGAGTATAGAAGGTCGATGGCGATTCCTATTATTAGGATTATAGATGCGGTTGCTTGTGTTAGGAAATATTTTGTGGATGCTTCGATGGCTCGAGGGTTGGATTTTTTCATGAGGATTGGGATAATGGCTAGCATGTTTATTTCGAAGCCAATTCAGATTAATAGTCAGTGGGAGCTTGTTAGTACAATTATAGTTCCTGCGATTACAGTTAGTATGATGATAAGGAGGATTGGGGGTTTAATTAGTACGGGAAGGGTATAAACCAACATTTTCGGGGTATGGGCCCGATAGCTTATTTAGCTGACCTTACTGTAGAATGTGGTGTAACATGGTAGCACGAAGATTTTTGAATTCTTAGGATTAGGTTCGAGTCCTATAATTCTAGAAATAAGAGGATTTAAACCTCTATTATTTACTCTATCAAAGTAACTCTTTTGTCAGACATATTTCTTATGTTAGTGGTGGGACGCTAGCTGTTATGATAGGTAGTGATACGTGTCATATGCATAAGGCTAGGGTGAGTGGTAGGAAGTTTTTTCATAGTAGGTGTATTAGTTGGTCGTATCGGAATCGTGGGTAGGATGCTCGGATTCATAGGAAGGTAATTGTTAAGATTAGAGTTTTGATTATGAAGTTTGTAGTGTAGAGTTCTGGTATGTAGGGGTTGTGGGATGCTCCGAAGAATAAAATTGTTGTCAGGCTATTTATTATGATGATGTTGGCGTATTCTGCCATAAAGAATAGGGCAAATGGGCCTGCTGCGTATTCTACATTGAATCCGGATACTAGTTCTGATTCTCCTTCTGTTAAGTCGAATGGAGCTCGGTTGGTTTCTGCTAATGTTGAGATAAATCATATTATGGCTAGTGGCCATGTTGGGAAGATGAGTCATATGTGTTCTTGAGTAGTGATTAGGGTAGCTAGTGTGAATGAGCCGTTTATTAGTAGTACGGATAGGAGAATAATGGCTAGTGTGACTTCATATGAAATGGTTTGAGCTACAGCTCGTAGGGCTCCGATCAGGGCGTATTTTGAGTTGGAAGCTCATCCTGATCATAGGATTGAGTATACGGCGAGACTAGACATAGCTAGTATAAATAGAATTCCTAGGTTTATGTTAATAAGTGGGTGTGGTATTGGTAGAGGGATTCATATGATTAGGGCTAGTGTGAGGGCTAGGATGGGGGCTATGATGAATATAGATACGGAGGATGTTAGGGGTCGAAGGGGTTCTTTGGTGAAGAGTTTTAGGGCGTCTGCGATGGGTTGGAGTAGGCCATAGGGTCCTACGATGTTTGGTCCTTTGCGGAGTTGCATGTAGCCTAGCACTTTGCGTTCGACTAGTGTTAGGAAGGCCACGGCGAGCAGGATTGGGATGCTTAGTGAGAGGATGTTAAGTATAAACATGTTGTTAGGGAGAGGAATTGAACCTCTGGAGGTAAAGGTTTAAGTTTTATGCAATTACCGGGCTCTGCCACCCTAACAAGCCCGGGCTCTTGGGCTAAGTGTGTAGTGGATGAGTTGTTTAGATTAAGATCATATCATCTATTGCACTAAAGGCGCTTTTGTAAAGTGGGCCTTATTTCTCTTGTCCTTTCGTACTGGGAGAAATTGTTTAATAGATAGAAACCGACCTGGATTGCTCCGGTCTGAACTCAGATCACGTAGGACTTTAATCGTTGAACAAACGAACCTTTGATAGCTGCTGCACCATCAGGATGTCCTGATCCAACATCGAGGTCGTAAACCCTATTGTCGATATGGACTCTAAAATAGGATTGCGCTGTTATCCCTAGGGTAACTTGTTCCGTTGATCAAATGTTTTGGATCAATAAGTGATGTAGTACTTTTGACTGGTAGGTCTAGATTTAAAATCACTCGGAGGTTGTTTTATTCTCCGAGGTCACCCCAACCTAAATTGCTGGCCCATATAGAGGTTTGTTATTCCTGTTGGTTAGATTTTTGTCTCTTTGGGTCAGTTAATTGAAGCTCCATAGGGTCTTCTCGTCTTATTGTTTTATTCCCGCCTCTTCACGGGAAGGTCAATTTCACGGATCGGAAGTAAGAGACAGTTAAACCCTCGTGTGGCCGTTCATACAAGTCCCTATTTAAGGAACAAATGATTATGCTACCTTTGCACGGTCAGGATACCGCGGCCGTTTAACTAGTGTCACTGGGCAGGCAGTGCCTCTAATACTAGAAATGCTAGAGGTGATGTTTTTGGTAAACAGGCGGGGTTTGTGTTTGCCGAGTTCCTTTTACTTCTTTTAATCTTTCCTTAGTTGCACACCTGTGTTGGGTTAACAGTTGGATTGATATTTGGTTTATGTTTGGACTATTTTTATCTTGTTGTTAACTATCAGTGGTTATCCGTTCTGATATAGGCTTGTGCGGGGAGAAATATTTCTTGTTACTCATACTAGCATTATTGCTTCTATTGTCGAATAGATTGGCCCAGTATTGAGTTGGGAGTTGGTTGCATATTTTTGATATTAAGTGCGTGTTTTATTGTTGAGCTTGAACGCTTTCTTAATTGATGGCTGCTTTTAGGCCAACTATGGTTGGTGTTAATGCTTACTCTCTAATTAAGGTTGTATCCTAGTTCTAAAAAGCTGTACCTTTTTAGATTATATTTTAAGCTTACATTTGAATTCTAGTGTTTTTTAGGTAAGCTTAAAGTTGAACTAAAATTCTTTTCCTGGGCAACCAGCTATCACCAGGCTCGTTAGGCTTTTCACCTCTACCTACAAATCTTCTCACTATTTTGCAACATAGACGAGTTCATCCTGTATAGATTGTTCGTAGGTAGCTCGTCTGGTTTCGGGGGGTCTAGCTTAAGTTCTCTTTGTTAGATTATGTCTAGCTAATCCATTATGCAAAAGGTACAAGGGGTAATCTTTGCTGTGCGGTGCTTTAAAGGGTTTTCTTTCATCTTTCCCTTGCGGTACTATCTCTATAGCGCCAAGTTAAATTTCTATCTCCTATACTTTTATTAGTTAACTAAATGTTTTGATTTATATGATTATGCTAGTTGAATTTGTTGTTGTTTGGGCTAGATTTAGCTCAAGATGGTCAGTTTAACGTGAAATCTTCTGGGTGTAGGCCAGATGCTTTGTTTAAGCTACATCTTGCTTGATCCAAGCACACTTTCCAGTATGCTTACCTTGTTACGACTTGTCTCCTCTTGTGTTGAGTGTGATTTTAATATGTTATGTTTGGGTTTATATACTTGAGGAGGGTGACGGGCGGTGTGTGCGTGCTTCATGGCCCGATTCAGCTGAGCGCTCTATTCTCAGCTTACTGCTAAATCCTCCTTTAGTTTTTGGTTTCATAAAAACTTTCGTGAAGTGTTCTTGTGTAGAAAATGTAGCCCATTGCTTTCCACCTCATAGGTTACACCTTGACCTAACTTTTTTATGTTAAGATACTTTTGCTTACTGTTGTTCCTTTTGAGGGTTTGCTGAAGATGGCGGTATATAGACTGTATTAGCAAGAGGTGGTGAGGTTTATCGGGGTTTATCGATTATAGAACAGGCTCCTCTAGAGGGATGTGAAGCACCGCCAAGTCCTTTGAGTTTTAAGCTGTTGCTAGTAGTTCTCTGGCGGATAGATTTGTTAAGTTAACTATCTGAGTTTAGGGCTAAGCATAGTGGGGTATCTAATCCCAGTTTGGGTCTTAGCTATCGTGTGGTTGAGGTGTTAAAGTTACTTTCGTGTTGTATTTTCATGTTAACTGTGGCTTTTTACAGCTTAGTTAAGATTTAACTTTAGTGGAGGGAGGGGCTGTTTCTAGGACACGCTTTACGCCGTGTGTCTATTAGTCTGGGTTAATCGTATGGCCGCGGTGGCTGGCACGAAATTTACCAACCCTAATTTAATATGGCTTAGTCGAACTTTCATTCATGGCTTAATTTTTGTCACTGCTGTTACCCGTGGGGGTGTGGCTAAGCAAGGCGTTATGAGCTACAATTTTGTGTGCTTGATACCTGCTCCTTTAGGTCAGTTATGATTTAGAGGGCATTTTCACCGGGGCGCGGAGGCTTGCATGTGTAATCCTATTAATAACTAATGGAAGGGCCAGGACCAAACCCTTGTGTTTATGGAATCTGGCGATTCATCTAGGCATTTTCAGTGCCTTGCTTTGGATGTTTAAGCTACATTAAC